GCATACTATTGCTATCCATAATGGAAAGGAGCATTTGCCTATTTATATAACGGATCGTATGGTAGGACATAAATTGGGAGAATTTGCACCTACTCTAAATTTCCGAGGGCATGCGAAAAATGATAATAGATCTCGTCGTTAATAATTAATAATTAATTAAAAAATAATAAAATATAAATGCTTGTCGTTCATTAATGAGAGGTGAACCTTATGATAAAGAAGAGAAAGGCGAACCGATATACAGAAGTATATGCCTTAGGCCAACATATATGTATGTCCGCTCACAAAGCGAGAAGAGTAATTGATCAAATACGTGGGCGATCCTATGAAGAAACACTTATGATACTAGAACTCATGCCTTATCGAGCATGTTATGCCATTTTAAAATTGGTTTATTCTGCAGCAGCAAATGCTACTCACAATAAGGGTTTCAACGAAACAAGTTTAATCATTAGTAAAGCCGAAGTCAACGAGGGCACGACTGTGAAAAAATTAAAGCCTCGAGCTCGAGGACGTAGTTATCCAATAAAAAGATCCACTTGTCATATAACTATTGTATTGAAAGATATATCTTTAGATGAAGAGGAAGAAATAGCTAAAACTAAAAGCTATAAATTAGAGCTGAGGAATAAAGCTAGAAATTAGAGCTGAGGGATATTTAAAGGAATAATATTCTATATTATAAAAAATACAAATACGCTATATTATGTTATGCTTAAAAAAAACCGAATGTATAAAAAAAAAATACAAACAGATATGACGTTTCACGATATATATAGTAGTGGGGGATTATGGGACAAAAAATAAATCCGCTTGGTTTCAGACTTGGTGCAACCCAAGGTCATCATTCTCTTTGGTTTGCACAACCAAAAAATTATTCAGAGGATCTACAAGAAGATAAAAAAATACGAGATTGTATCAAAAATTATGTACAAAAGAATATGAAAATATCATCTAATGTCGAGGGAATTGCACGTATAGAGATTCAAAAAAGAATCGATTTGATTCAGGTCATAATCTATATGGGATTCCCCAAGTTATTAATAGAAGACAGGACTCGAAGAATCGAAGAATTACAGATGAATGTACAAAAAGAACTCAATTGTGTAAACCGAAAACTTAACATTGCTATTACAAGAATTTCAAATCCTTATGGGCACCCCAATATTCTTGCAGAATTTATAGCCGGACAATTAAAGAATAGAGTTTCATTTCGCAAAGCAATGAAAAAAGCTATTGAATTAACTGAACAGGCAGGTACAAAAGGAATTCAAGTACAAATTGCAGGGCGTATCGACGGAAAAGAAATTGCACGTGTTGAATGGATCAGAGAAGGTAGGGTTCCTCTACAAACCATTCGAGCTAAAATTGATTATTGTGCCTACGCAGTTCGAACTATCTATGGGGTATTAGGCATCAAAATTTGGATATTTGTAGACGAGGAATAATAAGAACTTACTTTACTTGTATTTAGTTATATCTGGTGATAAAACAAAAACGGCAAACTCTTTCATTCCTTTTCTGTTAAATAAAAAAAATGAACAATTCTATAAGGTTGAATAAAAATTCGATTAATCGTTTGATATAATTGCTATGCTTAGTGTGTGACTCGTTGGTTTTTTTAGGATTATAGGATTCAACAAAATCGACCGGCCCGTAGTACGAACTGATAACTATAGAACTAATAACCAACTCATCGCTTCGCATTATCTGGATATAAGGAACCAGTCAAGATATGATATATGAGTCATATCATTGTAGCAACTGAAATCTTTTTTGCATAAACACAAAAGAAAAACCAATCTGATTATGAGTTGTAAAGCAATAAAAGTATACAGATAAATGGAAGGGTGAGAGAAAGATAGGAAAAGAAATATCAATGATATATAATTCCAATATGTAAGGTCTATGAGTCATCTCATATAAAGGGAATGTAATAAAGCATCAATACTGATTGATCCATAATTAGACAAATCAGTGCATAGAAGAAAAAATCAAGAGCCCTGAGCCAATAAAGACTGAGAAGGTTGACTCAAGAAAAAATTTAATTAATAAATTTAATTATTTAATTATTTAATTTAATTATTTAATTAAGGGCTCCGTTGTAGAATTCAGACCTAACCATTAATCGAGAAGTGGTGGGGACGACAGAACCTGTGAATGCATAAGATTCTATTGAAAACGAATCCTAATGATTCATTGGGTAGGATGGCGGAACGAACCAGAAACCTATTCATTTATTCTGAGAGGTCATGTCATAGACTAATCTTACAATTGAATGTTGAAAGAGTAAATATTCGCCCGCGAATATTTTTTATTTCTAAATTTTAGTCGATTCGATATGATAATACAAAGGCAAAATAAAGATTCATTATAACGTTATATCAAAACGACATATCTATAAATAGAAGACGTGTTTAATTATATATTAAAACACAAAAAATTTATAATTTATAATAGATATAGTTTATAATAGATATAGATTAGATAAAATTTAAAAGAATACCACGATTCCGTATATTATTCACCGTGTATATTATTTTTTAATTGTTTAATTCGCGAGGAGCTGGATGAGAAGAAACTCTCATGTCCAGTTCTGTAGTAGAGATGGATGGAATTGATAAACAACCATCAACTATAACCCCAAAAGAACCAGATTCCGTAAACAACATAGAGGAAGAATGAAAGGAATATCTTATCGAGGCAATCGTATTTGCTTCGGTAGATATGCTCTTCAAGCGCTTGAACCCGCTTGGATCACATCTAGACAAATAGAAGCAGGGCGGCGAGCAATGACACGAAACGCACGCCGCGGTGGAAAAATATGGGTACGCATATTTCCAGACAAACCCGTTACAGTAAGACCTACAGAAACACGTATGGGTTCGGGTAAAGGATCTCCCGAATATTGGGTAGCTGTTGTTAAACCCGGTAGAATACTTTATGAAATGAGCGGAGTAGCAGAAAATATAGCCAGAAGGGCAATTTCAATAGCGGCATCCAAAATGCCTATACGAACTCAATTCATTCTTTCGGGATAGGGATGTAGAAACAAAGGAAAGGAGTCTTTTGTATGAAAAAAAAAAATTGCAGGTTTTTTTGTTTTGAACAAATAATATTTCTTTTTTTTATTTAAACCCTTGCATTGAAAACAAAAAAAAATCGATAAAAAAATGATATGATTCAACCTCAAACCTATTTGAATGTAGCGGATAACAGCGGAGCCCGAGAATTGATGTGTATTCGAATCATAGGAGCTAGTAATCGACGATATGCTCATATTGGTGACGTTATTGTTGCTGTAATCAAGGAAGCCGTACCAAATACACCTCTAGAAAGATCAGAAGTAATCCGAGCTGTAATTGTACGTACTTGTAAAGAACTCAAACGCGACAACGGTATGATAATACGATATGATGACAATGCTGCAGTTGTTATTGATCAAGAAGGAAATCCTAAAGGAACCCGAATTTTTGGCGCGATCGCCCGGGAATTAAGACAGTTAAATTTCACTAAAATAGTTTCATTAGCACCCGAAGTATTATAAGGGAAGGCCGTAATATAGTTATAGTATTTGAATGAAACCGATTAATTAGTAGATTGTTTATATATCACGTATATACCTTTAATAATTCAGAAATAAAGATAAATAAAAAAAAAAAGAGCATGTTGATTATATCAAAATTCGGGGGCAACAAAAATCTTAGTTTATCATGAGTAAAGACACTATTGCTGACATAATAACCGCTATACGAAATGCTGACATGAATAAAACAAGAACAGTTCGAATACCATCTACTAACATCACTGAAAATATTGTTAAAATCCTTTTACAAGAAGGTTTTATTGAAAACGTGAGAAAACATCAGGAAAGCAATAAATATTTTTTGGTTTTAACACTACGACATAGAAGAAATAGAAAAGGACCGTATAGAACTATTTTAAATTTAAAACGGATCAGTCGACCCGGTTTACGAATATATTCTAACTATCAAAAAATTCCTAGAATTTTAGGCGGAATGGGGATTGTAATTCTTTCCACTTCTCGAGGTATAATGACAGACCGAAAGGCTCGAATAGAAGGAATCGGCGGAGAAATTTTGTGTTATATATGGTAATCTTTCTGATAGACGAATTATACGCAGAACTTTCATATTTGTGAAAAAAGAGAAAGGACAACTTTATAATATTACCCCTCTTACATTAGTCATTAGTTGATACTTCAAAGCGGTTTTACCTGGAAGGAAACAACAAAAAAAGATTCATGAGGGTTTAATTACTGAACAACTTACCAATGGTATGTATCTTTGGGGTTCGTTTAGATTTGAGATAATGAAAATATGATTCTGGTTTTTGTTTCGGAAAGGATTCGACGTTGTTTTATACGTATACTACCAAGAAATAGAATAAAAATTGAGGTAAGTCCTTATTTCAACCAAAGGACGTATAGTTTATAGACTCCAAAGCAAAGACTCGAATGATTCGGTGGTTTTTTCAATTTCAACATTCTTTCGTGGGGATACAATTCGAAGTTAAAAATTTCAAGAAACTTATTTTCTTCCAATAAATAGATTCGGAATTAAGAAAAGGAATGACAAATATGAAAATAAGGGCCTCTGTTCGTAAAATTTGTGAAAAATGTCGATTGATCCGTAGGCGGGGACGAATTATAGTAATTTGTTCCAACCCGAGACATAAACAAAGACAAGGATAATCTTTCTAAAGCAAAAAAGACTCTCGAAATCAAAAGTAACCGATGTACAGATGTACAAATAAATAAGTAAAAAAAAATAAGGATCCGTTTTGACATGAAATGGATATATCCATATATCTCTGACTTATATTTATGAGATGATAAAATATGGCAAAACCTATACCAAAAATTGGTTCACGTAGAAATAGACGTATTGGTTCACGTAAGAATGCGCGTAGAGTACCAAAGGGAGTTATTCATGTTCAAGCAAGTTTCAATAATACGATTGTGACTGTTACAGATGTGC